CTATTCCGAATCTAAGGATCGTGCTGAAGATTCAAAACCAATTGACTTTTCATCTTTCTTTTTATTTAATTTTTATTAAAAATTAAATAAAAAGAAAGATGAAATCATTCCACTGGATTTAAAATTGAAAACTTATTCTTTGGTAAATCAATTGCGAAATGCTTTTGTAGAATGCCCAATATCCGTTTTACATCTTCTATGCGAAAATGTTCAATTTTCATAAGATCTTCTTGACTCTTATTCAAAAGGTCTAATAATGTATGTATATTGGACCTTTTGAGGCAATTATAGGTCTTGGAAGGCAATTCTGATTGGTCAATAAAAATACATTTCAATGCTATTTCTTTTTTGTTTTTCCTTAGTTTAGCCAATCTATCATGAAAGGGAAAAAAAGGTAAAGTAACCCTGTTTTGATTGTCCTCTAAATGGATGTCCTGTTCTTCCGCATGTAGAAAAGGAATAAATAAATCAATCAAATTACGGGAGGCTTCGTGAAGTGCTTCTTTAGGAGTTAAACTTCCATTCGTCCATATTTCGAGAAAAAGTATCTCTTGTTTTTCATTCCCATTCCCATAAGAATGAATACTATGATTCGCATTTCGAACAGGCATAAATACAGCATCTATAGGATAACTTCCATTTTGAGTGTTATTTGGTGTTTTCATACGATATCCACGATTCCTCTCGATTTGTAATCCAATACACAAATCAATTGGTTCTGTCAGGCTAGCTATCTGTTGGGTAGTATCAACGATTTCCACAGAAGACGGTGAGATGATGTCTTGCGCAGTTACGTATCCAGGACCCCTGACGCAAATATATGCGTCGCGAGTTCCATACAGATTACTTCTCAATACAATTTCTTTCAAATTCATTAAAATTTCATGTACTGATTCTTCAATACCTACTATGGTAGAATATTCATGTGGTATTTTTTCAGATTTTGCACGTGTGATACATGTTCCTTCTATTTCGCCAAGTAAAGCCCGTCGCATCGCGATGCCTATCGTATCGGCTTGACCCTTCATAAGCGGAGATAGAATAAAACGGCCATAATAAAGACGCTTATTGTCTGCTCTTGATTCAACACACTTCCACTGTAGTGTACGAGTAGATACTGCTACTGCCTCTCGAAGCATAGTAATATTATTTGATCAGATCATTGAATCATTTATTTCTCTTGAAATCTGTTCACTTCTTATTTCTACACACGTCTTTTTTTAGGAGGTCTACATCCATTATGTGGCATAGGGGTTATGTCTCGTACGAAACTTAATACTATACCACTTCTACGAATGGCTCGTAATGCTGCATCTCTTCCGAGACCAGGACCTTTTATCCTGACTTCTGCTCGTTGCATACCCTGATCCACTACTGTACGAATAGCATTTCCTGCTGCCGTTTGAGCAGCAAATGGCGTCCCTCTTCTTGTGCCCCTGAATCCACAAGTACCGGCGGAGGACCACGAAACCACCCGACCCCGTACATCTGTAACCGTCACAATAGTATTGTTGAAACTTGCTTGAACATGAATAACTCCCTTTGGTATTCTACGTCCATTCTTACGTGAACCAATATGTCCATTCCTACGTGAACCAATTCTTGATATGGGTTTTGCCATATTTTATCATCTCATAAATATGAGTCAGGGATATACGGATATATCCATTTCATGTCAAAACAGATCCTTTATTTGTACATTGGGTCCTTTAGAGAATCCCTTTTTAGAAAGATTATCCTTGTCTCTGTTTATGCCTCGGGTTGGAACAAATTACTATAATTCGTCCCCGCCTACGGATCAGTCGACATTTTTCACAAATTTTACGAACGGAGGCCCTTATTTTCATATTTGTCATTCCTTATCTTAATTCCGAATCTACTCCTTGGAAGAAAATAAGTCTCTTGAGATTTTGAACCTCGAATTGTATCCCCACGAAAGAAATGTTGAAAAAAAAAGCCACCTAATCGTTCGAATCTTTGTTGCGGAGTCTATAAATTATACGGCCCCTGGTTGAATCATAACGACTTACTTCAATTTTTACTCTATCCCCCGGTAGTATCCGTATAAAACTGCGTCGGATCTTTCCTGAAACATAACCTAGAATCAGATCTTCATTATCTAAACGAACCCGGAACATACCATTTGGAAGTGATTCAGTAATTAAACCTTCATGAATCCATTTTTGTTCTTTCATTCCAGGTAACCCCCTTGAAATATCAACTAATGGAGGAGGCGTGATATTAGACAACCCGTCCTTCCTCTTTTTTTTTTCACAAAACAAAAAATAGGAAGTTACGGATGCAATTCAGATACCAAAAAGATCACCATATATAACACAAAATTTCTCCCCCGATTCCTTCTAGTCGAGCTTCTCGGTCTGTCATTATACCTCGAGAAGTAGAAAGAATTACAATCCCCATTCCCCCTAAAATCCTAGGAATTCGTTGATAGTTGGAATAGATTCGTAGACCGGGTCGGCTGATACGTTTTAAAATAGTTCTATATGGTCCTTTCCTATTCCTTCTATGTCGCAGAGTTGAAACCAAGAAATTTTTGTTGCTTTCTCGATGTTTTCTCACGTTTTCGATAAAGCCCTCTCGTAGAAGTATTTTAACAATGGTTTCGGTGATATTAGTAGATGCTATTCGAACCGTTCCTTTTTTTTCCATGTCAGCATTTCGTATAGAAGTTATTATGTCGGCAATAGTGTCCCTACCCATGACGAACTATAATTATTGGTGCCTCCGAATTTTGATATAATCAACATGCTCCATTTTTTTTTATGAATTATTTTATTAAAGGTATATGCGTGAGACACAATCCACTAATTACTTGAATCTATTTCATTTCAGATACCGTACTATAATCATGATCTCATCTATTAGTATTTATAATACCTCAGGAGCTAATGATACTATTTTAGTAAAATTCAACTGTCTCAATTCCCGAGCGATCGCACCAAAAACTCGAGTTCCTTTTGGATTTCCTTCTTGATCAATGACAACTGCTGCATTGTCATCATATTGTATTATCATACCGTTGTCACGTTTGAGTTCTTTACATGTACGTACAATTACAGCTCTGATCACTTCTGATCTTTGTAGAGGCATATTGGGCACTGCTTCTTTGATTACAGCAACAATAACGTCACCAATATGAGCATATCGTCGATTACTAGCTCCTATGATTCGAATACACATTAATTCTCTAGCCCCGCTGTTGTCTGCTACATTTAAATGGGTCTGAGGTTGAATCATATCATTTTTTTTTATCTTTTCTTTCAATGCAAGGGGCGAAGAAAAAAAAAACAAGAAATATTGTTTGTCGAAAAATAAATAAACCTGCGTTTGTTTTTTTTTTATTACAAAGACCCCTTTCCTTTGGTTCCACATCCCTATCCCGCAATAACGAATTGAGTTCGTATAGGCATTTTGGACGCAGCTATTTCAATAGCTTCTCTGGCTACATTTTCGGATACTCCACCCATTTCATAAAGTATTCGACTCGGTTTAACGACAGCTACCCAATATTCGGGAGATCCCTTCCCCGAACCCATACGTGTTTCCGTAGGTCTTACTGTAACAGGTTTGTCTGGAAATATACGTACCCAGATTTTTCCCCCACGACGCGCATATCGTGTCATTGCTCGTCGCCCTGCTTCTATTTGTCTAGATGTGATCCAAGCGGGTTCAAGTGCCTGAAGAGCGTATCTACCGAAACAAATACGATTTCCTCGATAAGATATTCCCTTCATTCTTCCTCTATGTTGTTTACGGAATCTGGTTCTTTTGGGGTTATAGTCGATGGTTGTTTCTCAATGCCATCTCTACTTCAGAACCGGACATGAGACTTTCTTCTCATCCAGCTCCTCGCGAATGAAACGATTCAATAATATTAAAGATATTCATGTATTTAATGAATAATACTCCGAATCATGGGAGTTTTTGAGATCTAATCCGTCGCGTAGGAATTGTATACCTTGTTTGTATATACAACTAGACGTAGATTTATATTATTATATATAATATTATAACGTCTTTTAGACTGATAGAATGCATTTTCTTTTTTACTTTTGTTGAATCGCCCAAAACTAAGCAATCCACTAAGGCTTTCGCGGGCGAATATTTCCTCTTTCAATATCTGTTTCATTCGTAGGGGCATTCCATAACCTCTTAGAATAAATGAATTGGTTCGTTCCGCCATCCCACCCAATGAATCATTAGGATTCGTTTTCAATAGAATCTTCTGCAGTCACAGGTTTCGTCGTTCCCATCGCTTCTCGATTAATGGTTAGGTCTGAACTCTGCAATGGAGCTCTTAATTAAATTTGTTCCTGAGTCAATCTCCTCAGTCTTTATTGACTCGATGCTCTTTAATTTCATTATCTTTAATTTCATTATTTAATTATAATAAATATAATAAATATATAAGAAATATTATAATTATTTATATTTATTATTCTTTTTTGTTTTTATGAATAGGATTCATCTAATTAGAATTATAAATTATTAATTAGAATTATAAATTATGGACGAATCCGTATTGATGCTTTATTACACTGCTTATAAGATGATTCATAGACCATACATATTGGAATCCTATATCATTGATATTCTCTTTCTCTCTTTCTTTCACCCTTCCATTTATCCACATCCCTTTATTTTCATTTCACAACCTATAATATAATCAGATTGATTTTTCTTTGATGAAAAAAAAATATTTCAGTTGTTACAACTATATGATCGATATATCATATAGTGACTGGTTCCTTGGATCCAGATAATACGAAGCAATGAGCTGGTTATTAGTTGTATAGTTATTAGTTTATACTATGGGCTGGTCCGCTGTTTTTTTCATCCTAACCCTAAATTAAATAAAAAACCAACGAGTCACACACTAAGCATAGCAATTATACCAAAGAAAAGCTCAATCGAATTGTTATTGAACCCTATAGAATTAAGAAGTCTAAATAACTAAAAAATGAGAATTACTCATTTTT